TTTAGATATGCTAGAAAAAAGGACCAGATTATGCGATGATGAGAATGAACAAGAATACTTGCCAAAAAGGTATGATCCTTTTTTGAATGGACCTTCTCGAGGAACAATAAAAAAATGGGATTCACGTGCAATCATGAACGATTTAATAACTTCTACAGCGGATTCCGTAGAAAAGTTTTGGATAAATAAGATTCATGGTCTCTTTCATAATGATTCTCGAGAATTAGAACATCAAAAGAATACGTTTGGCTTTAGCGGGAAATTTTTATTGAATTCGATTGGGAATTCCTCAACCGATGAATTATCTTTTGAACACGCACGACGAATTGATTCAGAAAATCAAGCAAAATCTTTGAAATTTCTATTCGATGTAATTTCAACTGATCCAAACGATCTAACAACAATTAGAAGGAAATCTATTGGAATGGAAGAAATCAGTAAAAGGGTTTCTCGTTGGTCATACAAATTGACAGACGATTTAGAAGAAGAGGAAAAAGAAAATGAAGAAGAATCGACGGAAGATCCCGAAATTCGTTCAAGAAAAGGCAAACGCGTGGTTATTTTTACTGATAACGGTCAGAGTACTAATTCCAGTACTAGTAATAATAATACTAGTAATAATATCACTAATGATGAAGAAGAGGAAGTGGCTTTGATACGTTACTCACAACAATCGGATTTTCGCCGGGGTATAATCAAAGGATCCATGCGTGCTCAAAGACGTAAAACAGTTATTTGGGAAATGTTTCAAGCAAATGTGCATTCTCCACTTTTTTTTGATCGCATAGACAAAATATTTTTTTTTTCGTTTTTTGATATCTCTAAAATGATTAATCACATTTTTAGGAATTGGGTAGGAGAAAACCCAAAATTGCAAATTTCTTATTTTGAGGAGGAAGAGACAAAAGAAAAGGAGAAAACAAACGAGGAGAAAGAAGAAGAAAATGAACGAATAGCAATATCAGAAGCTTGGGATACCTTTATATTTACTCAAGCAATAAGAGGTTTCATGTTAGTAACCCAATCTTTTCTTAGAAAATACGTTATATTACCCTTATTGATAATAGCTAAAAATATTGGTCGTATGTTATTATTGCAATTCCCCGAATGGTACGAGGATTTGAAGGAATGGAATAAAGAAATGCATGTTAAATGTACCTATAATGGCGTTCAATTATCAGAAACAGAATTTCCCCAAAATTGGTTAACAGACGGTATTCAGATAAAGATTCTATTTCCTTTCTGTCTGAAACCTTGGCGAAGATCTAAAGTACGATCTCATCATAGAGATAGAGATCAGAAAATAAGGAAAAAGGAGAAAAAAGACAATTTTTGTTTTTTAACAGTCTGGGGAAGGGAAGCGGAACTACCTTTTGGGTCTCCCCGAAAACGACCTTCTTTTTTTGAACCCATTTTTAACGAACTCGAAAAAAAAACGAGAAAAGCGAAAAGGCAATTTTTTCAAGTTATAAGGGTTTTCAAAGAAAGAAGAAAAGGTTTTATAAAAGTTTCAAAAGAAAAAACAAGAATAGTTCTAGTTATAAACCTAATAATGAAAGAACTTGAAAAAGTAAACCCCATTTTCTTATTGAAATTGAGAAAGGTAAAAGTATATGAATCGAATGAAAACGAAAAAGATTCCAATATAAATAATAAGATTATCCGAGAATCGACCATTCGAATTCGATCCGCGAATTGTGTAAATGAAAATTATTCACTCATAGAAACAAAAATGAAAGATCTTGCTAATAAGACAATCACAATTAGGACTCAAATAGAAGGAATCACAAAAGGCAAGAAAAAAATAGTTCGAGCTTGTGATGATAAAAGATCGGAATCAAAGAAGGATATTTGGCAAATATTCAAAAGAAAAAATATCCGAGTAATACGTAAATCACATTATTTTATGAAATCCTTCGTTGAAAAAATATACATGGATATATTACTATGTATCATTAAGATTCCAAGGATCAATGCACAACTTTTCTTTGAATCAACAAAAAAAATTATCAACAAATCCATTTCCAACGCTGAAACAAATCAAGAAGGAATTGAGAAAACAAATCAAAATACAATGAACTTTATTTCGACTATAAAAAATCCGTTTTCTAATTTTTCTAATACTAATATTAGTAATAAAAATATTAGGAATAATAATTGTGACTTATCTTCTTTGTCTCAAGCCTATGTATTTTACAAATTATCACAAAATCAATTACTTAACAAGTATCATTTGAAATCTGTACTTCAATATCACCACACCTATCCTTTTCTTAGGGATATAATCAAGAATTATTGTACGACACGAAGAATATTTGATTCCAAATCAAGGCAAAAAAAAATCCATAAGTCTGGAATGAATAAATGGAAAAATTGGTTAAGGGGTCATTATCAATACAATTTATCTCATACCAAGTGGGATCACTTAGTACCGAAAAAATGGCGAAATAGAGTCAATCAATGTCGTACGATTCAAAAGAAAGACTCAATGAAATTAGATTTATATAAAAAAGAAAAAGACCAATTAATTCATTACACGAAACAAAATTACTATGCAGTGGACTCATCGATAAGTCAAAAAGAAAAATTGAAAAAACATTACGGATATGATCTTTTGTCATATAAATATATAAATTATGGGAATAGTAAGGACTCGTATATTTCTGGATCAACATTACAAGTAGAGGACAAAAAAATTCCATATAATTTCAATACAAATACACTGAAATCCGAATCATTTTATAGATTGATAAGTATATCTATTAGTGATTATCTAGAAAAAAGATCTATTATTGATATGGACAAAAATATGGATAGAAAATTTTTTGATTGTAGAATTCTCCTTTTTTGTCTTAGAAAGAATATCGATATTGAGACCTGGGCCAATACGCATACCGGCACCAAGATTGATAAAAATGCTAAAACGGAAACTCAAAATTCTCAAAAATTTGAAAAAAAGGATCCCTTTTCTTTTACGATTCATCACAAAATCAACCCATCCAATCAAAAAAATATTTTTTTTGATTGGATAGGAATGAATCAAGAAAGGTTATATCATACCATATCAAATTTAGAACCTTGGTTTTTCCCAGAATTTGTACTACTTTTCGATGTGTATAAGATTAACCCGTGGATCATACCAATAGAATTACTTATTTTTCATTTTCATTTCTATGAAAAAAATATTAGTCAAAATGAAAAGATCGACGTAAATAAAAAAAAAAATATTTCTATATTAGCTAATCAAAAAGAATATCTTGAATTAGAAAATTCCAACCAAAAAAAAAACAAACAACAAGGTCAAGGAGATTTTGTATCAGATATACGAAAACAAAACAAAAAGAAAAATCTTGAAGAAGATTACACGGGAGCAGACATTCAAAAAGGTAGAAAGAAAAAACAATTCAAGAGCAAGAAAGAAGCAGAACTGGATTTCTTCCTGAAAAAATATTTTCTTTTTCAATTAAGATGGGATGATTCCTTGAATCAAAAAATGATCAATAATATCAAGGTATATTGTCTCCTACTTAGACTGATAGATCCAAGAGAAATTGCTATATCCTCAATTCAAAGAGGAGAGATGCATCTGGATGTAATGTTGATTCAGAAAGACCTAACTCTTACAGAATTGATAAAAAGAGGAATATTTATTATCGAACCAATTCGTTTATCTATGAAAAAGGATGGAAAATCTATTATATATCAAACCATAGGTATTTCATTGGTTGATAAGAATAAGCGCCAAACTAATGGAAAATGCATAATAAAAAGTGGATATGTTGAAAAAAAGAATTTTGATGGATCCATTGCACAACACAGCAATATGCTTGTGAATAGAAACAGAAATCATTTTGATTTCCTTGTTCCCGAAAATATTCTATCTCCCAGACGTCGTAGAGAACTTAGAATTTTAATTTGTTTCAATTCCCGGAATTGGAATGTTGTGAATCGAAATCCACTATTTTGCAATCAAAACAACAAAAAAAACTGGGGACAATTTTTAAACGGGGAAAAGCATCTTAATACAGATGCAAATAAATTCATTAAATTCAAATCGTTTCTTTGGCCCAATTATCGATTAGAAGATTTAGCTTGTATGAATCGTTATTGGTTTGATACCAATAACGGTAGTCATTTCAGTATGTCAAGAATATATATGTATCCACGATTCAGAATTAGTTAATAGTATATTTCCTATATATCTATCGCATGCCATATTCGGTGGATAAAAACCGAAAGATATACACATACACCATGTTACATTCTGATAAATGTATCATCCCTTTCTATCCAAATCAAATTACAAATTTGATTTGGATAAATTTGGATAAAATTAATATAAATTTAAAGTAGTGTATATGAAGAAATCCAAATTTTTTTGTACTAGATTCAAATAACTGGAACTAACTGGTATAATAATAATTATTATTTTTCCTGATCGGTAAAATCCACGGAAAAGAAAAAAAAAGAAAAATTGGTTTTTATGGTCAAAAATTCATTCCTCTTAGCTATTCGACAAGAAAAAGAAAAAAATTGCGGATCTGTTGAATTTCAAGTATTCAGTTTTACGGATAAGATACGGAGACTCACTTCACATTTGGAATTACATAAAAGAGATTTTCTATCACAAAGGGGCCTACGGAAAATTCTGGGAAAACGTCAACGGCTACTGGATTATTTGTCAAAGAAAAATAGAGTACGTTATAAGAAATTAATTGGTCAATTAGGTATTCGGGAGTCAAAAACTCGTTAATTTTAAGGTTGGTTTGCATTTTTTTCTTTAGTTATTAGTAGTTATTAAATTTTTCATTTTGATGAACTTCGTTTGATAAATTCATGGAATAATGAATTAAGGAAGAAAAGATATGACTGTACCGGCTACAAGAAAAGATCTCATGATAGTTAATATGGGTCCTCATCACCCATCAATGCATGGTGTTCTTCGACTGATCGTTACTCTTGATGGTGAAGATGTTATTGACTGTGAACCCGTATTGGGTTATTTACACAGAGGGATGGAAAAAATAGCAGAAAATCGAACAATTATACAATATTTGCCTTATGTAACACGGTGGGATTATTTAGCCACTATGTTCACAGAAGCAATAACAGTAAATGCACCAGAACGATTGGAAAGTGTTCAAGTACCTAAAAGAGCCAGTTACATTAGAGTCATTATGCTGGAATTGAGTCGTATGGCTTCTCATTTATTATGGCTTGGGCCCTTTATGGCGGATATCGGCGCACAGACTCCCTTTTTCTATATTTTCAGAGAAAGGGAATTGTTATATGATCTATTCGAAGCTGCTACGGGTATGCGAATGATGCATAATTATTTCCGTATTGGGGGGGTTGCTGCTGATCTGCCTTATGGCTGGATAGATAAATGTTTGGATTTCTGTGATTATTCTTTAACAGGAATTGCTGAATATCAAAAACTTATTACACGGAATCCCATTTTTTTGGAACGAGTTGAAGGAGTGGGCATTATTGGTGGAGAAGAAGCAATAAATTGGGGTTTATCAGGGCCGATGTTACGTGCTTCTGGAATACAATGGGATCTTCGTAAAGTTGATAGTTATGAGTGTTACAATAAATTCGATTGGGAAGTCCAATGGCAAAAAGAAGGAGATTCACTAGCTCGTTATTTAGTCCGAATCGGTGAAATGAAGGAATCTATAAAAATTATTCAACAGGCTCTAGAAGGAATTCCTGGGGGACCCTATGAAAATTTAGAAGTCCGGCGCTTTGATAGAGCAAAAAATGCCGAATGGACTAATTTTGAATATAGATTTATTACTAAAAAACTTTCACCCAATTTTGAATTGTCGAAACAAGAACTTTATGTAAGAGTAGAAGCCCCAAAAGGAGAATTAGGAATTTATTTGATAGGAGATAGTAGTGTTTTCCCCTGGAGATGGAAAATTCGCCCACCTGGTTTTGTCAATTTGCAAATTCTCCCTCAATTAGTTAAAAGAATGAAATTGGCCGATATCATGACGATACTAGGTAGTATAGATATCATTATGGGAGAAGTTGATCGTTGAAATGATAATTGATACGACAGAAGTAGAAGTACAAGCTATCAATTCTTTTTCTAGATTGGAATCCTTAAAAGAAGTTTATGGACTCATATGGATCTTTGTTCCCATTTTCACCCTTCTATTAGGAATCACAATAGGGGTCCTAGTAATTGTGTGGTTAGAAAGAGAAATATCCGCAGCAATACAACAACGTATTGGGCCTGAATATGCCGGTCCGTTGGGGATTCTTCAAGCTCTAGCAGATGGGACCAAATTACTTTTTAAAGAGGACCTACTTCCATCTAGAGGAGATATTCGTTTGTTTAGCGTGGGACCGTCTATAGCGGTCATATCAGTTCTACTAAGTTATTTAGTAATTCCTTTTGGATATCGCCTTATTTTAGCCGATCTCAGTATAGGTGTTTTTTTATGGATCTCCATTTCAAGTATTGCTCCTATTGGACTTCTTATGTCAGGATATGGATCGAACAATAAATATTCCTTTTTAGGTGGTCTACGGGCTGCTGCTCAATCTATTAGTTATGAAATACCATTAACTCTATGTGTATTATCAATATCTCTACGTGTGATTCGTTGGAACATGATTATTTTCCCTTCTCTCTAGAAATAAAGTAAGGAGGTTGAATGTATTGAATGGATATTTTCATTTTTTATTCATCATTAGGGTTGATGAGTTAAACTAGATAGTTATATGAGTAAAATCAAACTGCTTAGATATTTGCAGTAAGAAGAGAAAATCTCATTCCCTATGTACAAGAATATAAACATAAGCAGTATATAAACTGTTTACCCCAAGATTAAGATTCTTTGACTAATTCTCATATCTTGAAGCGGGTACAAAAGATCAACGTATGGGGGTTCTACTACTTTTTTATATGTATTACCATACGGGGGATCAATCAAAAATCAGTGAACAGTTAGGAACACCAAGGTACACAAAAGATTAGTAATGGAGATAATATAAGGTATCAAAAAACGGTATTTTTATATAAAACTTTGGATAAAACGAATCATAATGGGGACTTTAAGTTGGTAGAAATGACCAAGCAGTACTTCCCCACGATTCCGATCTAGAGTATGCTCCTATTCACTGATTAAAGAAATGACTATCAAAAACGAATTAATCCTTTATTTTTTTTTTCAGAGTACCCTCCCTCTGAGAAAGAAGAACAGGAACAAAAGAAATAGAATTCAAAAATAGAATGAGAAAAATGAATAAATAATAATGCAAAAGATCTTTATTTATTATTTTCCCCATCCATATCTATACATAATATATAGAATTCTTATCATGAATTTTGAATTAATACCCAATTCTTTCTTTATAGTTATTGATAGAACATATTTATTGATATAACGAGTATTTTATTAAAAGATTAAGTTATTACCAAACAAAGAGAAATTCAAATTGTAATGGATAAGATCAATTCGGAAGCACCTTTTCTATTTGAGCAGACGGAATTTCATTGGTCTAATTTTTGGCTTCCCGATGTATATTTACCATCCAAATAAGGATGGAGATAATATCGAGCAAGTCCTTACATTTATTTGTGGCCATAGAGGAGCCGTATGAAGCCGAGGTTTCATGTACGGTTTTGAAATAGCGATGCGAGCAGTGATGTTATTATCGACTATGATTATCTAACAGTTTAAGTACAGTTGATATAGTTGAAGCGCAGTCAAAATATGGATTTTTGGGGTGGAATCTGTGGCGTCAGCCTATCGGGTTTGTTGTTTTTCTTATTTCTTCTCTAGCAGAATGTGAAAGATTACCCTTCGATTTACCAGAAGCAGAGGAAGAATTAGTAGCAGGTTATCAAACAGAATATTCAGGTATCAAATACGCTTTATTTTACCTTGCTTCTTACCTAAATTTATTAGTTTCTTCATTATTTATAACAGTTCTTTACTTAGGTGGGTGGAATTTCTCTATTCCGTATATATCTATTCCTGAACTTTTCGGAATAAATCAAATGGATGGAGTCTTTGGAACGACAATTGGGATATTTATTACATTAGCTAAAGCTTATTTGTTTCTGTTCATTCCTATCGCAGCAAGATGGACTTTACCTAGAATGAGAATGGACCAGTTATTAAATCTTGGATGGAAATTTCTTTTACCTATTTCCCTGGGTAATCTATTATTGACAACTTCTTCCCAACTTGTTTCACTATAAATACTATAAAATAATAGAATAAGATAACGATATTCTAGATTCATAATCAATCTCAAACAAGAGAAAGAAACATCAATTTATTCACGGAGATCCACAATATGTTCCCTATGGTGACCGGGTTCATAAATTATGGTCAACAAACAATACGAGCAGCAAGGTACATTGGTCAAAGTTTCATAATTACCTTATCCCATACAAATCGTTTACCTGTAACTATTCAATATCCTTATGAAAAATCGATCACATCGGAGCGTTTCCGTGGTCGAATCCACTTTGAATTTGATAAATGTATTGCTTGTGAAGTATGTGTTCGTGTATGTCCCATAGATCTACCCGTTGTTGATTGGAAATTTGAAAAAAATATTAAAAAGAAACAATTGCTTAATTATAGTATTGATTTTGGGGTCTGTATATTTTGTGGTAACTGTGTCGAGTATTGTCCAACAAACTGTTTATCAATGACTGAAGAATATGAACTTTCTACTTATGATCGTCACGAATTGAATTATAATCAAATTGCTTTGGGTCGGTTACCAATGCCAGTAATTGGAGATTACACAATTCAAACAGTTATGAATTCGACTCAAATCAAAATAGACAAGGATAACCTCCTTGATTCAAGAACGGTTACTGATTACTAAGATTTCCTTTTGATATAAAGGATCCAAGCCCCCCTTTTTTTGTTGGTCAGAAATTACAAATAATAACTATTGATTGTTGAGAATCACTCTTTGTTTTAAACTGAGAATATGGTTTAGTGATGATTTTCAAATAGAAAATTCCAACTATTCTTTTCTTTTTTCTTTTAGATAAAAATAGAAAATAGATAAAAAGGAAAGTAGGATTGGCCAATAACTTTAATAACTTTATCTATATATACATTAATCCATATTAAGATTGAATTCAATTAGGAACTCATCATATACAAGAAAAAAAAATAAAGGTAACACCCTTTTCTTTCCTGGACTATTTAGTAAGGTCATGAAATATTTCGACTTATTTATCTGTTATACATAATGGATTTACCTGGACCAATACACGATATACTTGTAGTATTTCTGGGATTAGTTCTTATATTAGGAGGTCTAGGAGTAGTATTATTTACCAATCCAATTTATTCTGCCTTTTCGTTGGGATTGGTTCTTGTTTGTATATCCTTATTCTATATTCTATCAAACTCCTATTTTGTAGCTGCCGCACAGCTCCTTATTTATGTAGGAGCCATAAATGTCTTAATCATATTTGCTGTTATGTTCATGAATGGTTCAGAATATTCGAACGATTCCTATTTTTGGACTGTTGGAGATGGAGTCACTTCACTGGTTTGTATAAGTATTCTTTTTTCACTAATTACTACTATCTTAGATACGTCATGGTACGGAATTATTTGGACTACAAGATCAAATCAGATTATAGAACAGGACCTTATTAGTAACGTTCAACAAATTGGAATTCATTTATCAACCGATTTTTATCTTCCGTTTGAACTCATTTCTATAATTCTTTTAGTTTCTTTGATAGGTGCAATTACTATGGCTCGTCAATAAGAAATACTTAGAATTAATACAATTATTAGAAATTCGAAATCCAATGAAAAAGGAAAAGTTTTTCATTTAATCTACTGCTGATACCCTCTTTTTTCTGTAATTACTCGATTCTGGTCAATCAAATCGGTTGAATCGTTGTTCATATTGAAATGAATCGAGATTCATGAGGAGTTAGCCAATGATGTTTGAACATATACTTTTTTTGAGCGTCTACTTATTTTCTATCGGTATCTATGGATTGATCACAAGTCGAAACATGGTTAGAGCACTTATGTGTCTTGAGCTTATACTAAATTCGGTTAATATAAATCTTGTAACATTTTCTAATATATTTGATAGTCGCCAATTAAAAGGAGACATTTTCTCAATCTTTGTTATAGCCATTGCGGCTGCGGAAGCAGCTATTGGGCTAGCTATTGTTTCGTCGATTTATCGTAACAGAAAATCAACTCGTATCAATCAATCAAATTTGTTGAATAATTAGTCATAACTATCATATAAATATAAATAAAGACATAAATAAAAAAATAATATAAATAAAATATAGATATAAATTATTTCATTTTTTATTCTTTATTTTTATAGTAATATGTATAGTAATATATTTTTATATTACTATTGAAATAGTGATGATCTGTTGGCCAATGTCAATGTGAAGTCATATGTGTGACTTGTATAATCATGGTTGTTGAAACGGAAATCAAAGTCTCTTGGTCCTTTCTCATGAACAGATTTAGAAATATATTGATTTTTAACATTAGATTTTTGTGATAAACCATTGATTCGTCTGGTGTCTACAATACAATATAAATATATAATTCATTTCCTCCTGATTTTACTTTACCAGATCGAAAATTTTTTATGTTCAAAACTGGAATTTATAGACCCAATGTCACATTCAGTAAAAATTTATGATACATGTATAGGGTGTACTCAATGTGTACGAGCCTGCCCCACAGATGTATTGGAAATGATACCTTGGGACGGATGTAAAGCTAAGCAAATTGCTTCCGCGCCAAGAACCGAGGACTGTGTAGGTTGTAAGAGATGTGAATCCGCTTGTCCAACAGATTTTTTGAGTGTCCGCGTTTATTTATGGCATGAAACAACTCGCAGCATGGGTCTATCTTATTGATACGTTATAAAAAACTCCACTTGAATCATTTGATTCCTTTTTACCGACAAAAACCCGTACTCGAGAAAATATATTATTCCGAGCACGGGTTTTTTGGTCAAAATGCATCTTGTCTTTATCACGAGTTATTTCCCTTGGTTAACACTACTTGTAGTTTTGCCGATATTCGCGGGTTCTTCAATTTTCTTTCTTCCTCATAGGGGGAATAAGGTATTTAGGTGGTATACTATATGTATATGCTTATTAGAACTCCTTCTAACAACCTATGTGTTCTGTTATCATTTCCAATTGGATGATCCATTAATTCAATTGGAGGAGGATTTTAAATGGATAAATATTTTTGATTTTCACTGGAGACTGGGAATCGATGGACTTTCCATAGGACCTATTTTACTGACAGGACTTATCACTACTTTAGCCACTTTAGCAGCTTGGCCTGTTACTCGAAATTCGCAATTGTTCTATTTCCTGATGTTAGCAATGTACAGTGTTCAAATAGGATTATTTTCTTCTCGAGACCTTTTACTTTTTTTTCTCATGTGGGAGTTAGAATTAATTCCTGTTTACTTACTTTTATCCATGTGGGGAGGAAAGAAACGTTTGTACTCAGCTACAAAGTTTATTTTGTACACTGCGGGGGGTTCCATTTTTCTCTTAATAGGAGTTCTAGGTATGGGTTTATATGGTTCCAATGAACCGATATTGGATTTTGAAAGATTAGCTAATCAGTCATATCCTGTGACATTAGAAATAATATTATATTTGGGCTTCCTTATTGCTTATGCTGTCAAATCGCCGATTATACCCCTACATACATGGCTACCAGATACCCATGGGGAAGCACATTACAGTACATGTATGCTTCTAGCTGGAATCTTATTAAAAATGGGGGCATATGGGTTGATTCGGATCAATATGGAATTATTACCGCACGCCCACTCTATATTTTCTCCCTGGTTGGTGATAATAGGGACAATACAAATAATCTATGCAGCTTCAACCTCTCTTGGTCAACGCAATTTAAAAAAGAGAATAGCCTATTCTTCTGTATCTCACATGGGTTTCATAATTATAGGAATTGGTTCTATAACCGACATGGGACTCAACGGAGCCGTTTTACAAATACTCTCTCATGGATTTATTGGTGCTGCACTTTTTTTCTTGGTAGGAACGAGTTGTGATAGAATACGTCTTGTTTATCTCGACGAAATGGGGGGGATATCCATCCCAATGCCAAAAATATTTACCATGTTTAGTAGTTTCTCGATGGCTTCTCTTGCATTGCCAGGAATGAGTGGTTTTGTTGCAGAATTAGTAGTATTTTTTGGAATAATTACCAGTCCAAAATATCTTTTAATGCCCAAAATACTAATTACCTTTGTAATGGCAATTGGAATGATATTAACTCCTATTTATTTATTATCTATGTTACGTCAGATGTTTTATGGATACAAACTATTCAATGTTCCAAACTCCCATTTTGTGGATTCTGGACCACGAGAACTTTTTGTTTCAATCTGTATCTTTTTACCCGTAATAGGGATTGGTATTTATCCTGATTTTGTTCTTTCGCTATCAGTTGACAAGGTACAAGCTATCCTATCTAATTATTTTCATAGATAGTTTTCATTAATCAGATAGAAAACAAAGTCTTAGAATTTTGAATTTGAAGATTTTTGAGCTGTACAACACAAAAAAATAAAGTGAATTAGAATTATAAAATTCTAATAAGATATATTCCGAGTTTTTGAGAACCATTTGAATGATTCCTTGATTCAAATGGTTCTCAAAAACCTGCACAAACTTTATATTATGTATAGTACGACGGTATTATGTATTCCTCATGGAATTTATTCAATTAGATGTTAATGTGAATGAACCATAACTATGTAGACCTATTCCTAATAGATTGATTCCAAAATAGCATATCCAAATTATAAGAAATCCCATAGACGCTACAAGTGACGAATTCGTACCTTGCAAATTTTGATTTGTTCTAGTATGTGAATAAATCGCGAATATGGTCCAAGTAATAAATGCCCAAGTTTCTTTGGGGTCCCAATTCCAATAAGATCCCCATGCCTCGTTAGCCCATACTGCTCCAGAAAGAATACCTATGGTTAAAAAGGTAAACCCTAAACTAATGACACGATAACCCCAATAATCCAAACGCTGAGTTAATTGATATTTGTAATAATTTCGAAATGGAACAAAAGAAGTGTGTTTAAAATTAAAAACATTTTTTTTTTTGTTCAAGTATTCGATTTTGTCAAAGAAAAATGACTTAATCTTAATTAAGAAAATTTTTCTTTGACAAAAAATATCGATGTTTTTACGAAATGTAATGACTAGAAAAGCGACTGATAATAACGACCCACATAAAAGAGCTGCATAGCTCAATAACATCATACTTACGTGCATCATTAACCACTGAGATTGTAGAGCAGGTACTAATCTTGACGATTGATGCATTTCACTTGAAAGACCCGATGTGGCGAAACCTTGGGTAAAAATGGCACTTGGGGCGGTTATTGCGCTTAAATCATTTTTATGATTCCATATCTTGGAAATTAGATGAATAATGGAAAAACTCCACGAAAGGAAGATTAAAGACTCGTATAAATTACTTAATGGAAAATGTCTCGAAGAAATCCAACGAGTAACTAATAATCCTGTTATAGAAAAAAAAGTAACTATCATTCCTTTTTCCGACGAATCACGCAACCCTATGATTTCGTGTACTAATAGGGTCATCAAATGAATCGTAATCACAATTGAAATGATCGAAAAAGAGAGATGAGTTAATATATGTTCTAAAGTCACAAATATCATACAAAAAAAAGGTCCCATTACAGAATGGAAATCGGGAATTAAATACATTATAGGATCCATTGTATCTTTTTTACAGTATGCCGCCACTCGGACTCGAACCGAGATGCTCTAGCACTGCTTCCTAAGAGCAGCGTGTCTACCGATTTCACCATAGCGGCTTACTTGAAATAATAATAATCAATTCATGTTGAATCGTCTAGATCTAGATTCAAGGATTCAATATAGTTTAGGAAATATTAGAACTGATAAATAAGAGCTCTTTTAAATTCATCTTTGAATTTTCAATAATTTTTACTTAGGTTAGTATCATCGTAGGTTCAGTTTTAAAAATCCACTTTTACGTACTATCTGTATATTAAGTTCTCCCGGAACACTTGTAACTTGAAATAAAAATTTTGTTTTCAGTCGAAACAGAAACTAAGAATTGTGAATTGTCCTCTTTTTAGATTTTTTATTTATTTTGAATTGAATCCACGAAATCAGATAAATGAAAAACAAATTGTCAAAGAGATTTTTTTTCTAAACGAACAAAAAAAAAAGAAATAGGATTTCATATGTATCACAATTCAATTACAAAATTGAAGTAATTTTTCTAACAATTTGGATACTTTTCTTTTCTTAGTATCATTAAGTATTAATTAATTAATTTAAATATATAATATAAAATTAATATAATACTTTTTGTTGTTTGTTGTGTACATAATTTCTAAATAAAATTATGATAATATCTATGAAACCAACTTGGTCTTGAGTTAGGCATATAATAAAACAAAAGAGTTTCAGCATCCATCACAATTTTCTTTTCACAACGGAAAAATAGAATGAACAAAGATTTTTCCATTGTGAAAAGAAAATGAATAGGAAAAAAACATCTCACGAATTCTAATAAAAACTAGAATGAAAAAAAGATAATGATACTTAGAACCGACAGATAGAGAAATTCTTATTCTACATATCATAGCAGCTAGTTCTAACTAATATTGTATTGAGTTCAATACATCAGTACATTTAGTTAAAGGAAATTATTCATATTCCAAAATTGGAAATTCTTCTAGCCATGGAAATTCCGATTATTCCAAGATTTTCTTATTTGTTTGTCGCACAAAAAAACTTTTAGAATCTCCAGTAGAAACTGACTTTGCTAAAGAAAAAGCTTTTATTGCAGCTAAATATCCTTTTTTCTTCCAAATATTTCTACGAATACGTTTTTTTGATATAGAAGTACGTTTTTTTGGAACTGCCATTCAAAAAAAAAAGAGTTACTAATTTTTATTGTTGTATGTGAAAGACATGTATTGCTCAAAATAGATCGTTCTTTTTAGTCATTTTCTATACTTAACTTAATTTCGTCGATAATAGTTTTTTCATAACATACAATACAAATATATTATTTATATATAAATATATGTATAACATGCATGTCACATATATAACAATGTCACATATTAACACACTAGGCAAAAAAATAGAAGAGAAGAAAGGGGGGGAAAATTCGAAAAGGAATTTTTATGACTATTAGTTTGGAATTGAATAAGCTCATATTGCCGTGTCTATAATTTAAATTCAAACTTAAACTACAATTAGTGGTTAATATGTTAAACAAGACATTCTATTACCTAAGAAGGAGAACCTCAATTTTTAGTTTTTTTTTTTTTCAGTTCTATACGAAATAAAGAGTATTATAATATTTCTGATACTTTCTTATTGGATTGGAATCCAATCAATTAGTTCCGCAATGGGTTAGGTAATTACTACAAATAAAATCACTAGAATAACTAGGTCTTTTTTTTTGAGTCGATTTATTGAGGCATACTATGGTTTATATTCTACTGTTTTGGTATGATTGTTTTTACTTACTATACTTTTTTACTTACTATACTATAGTATATGATATGATTACATATTGCCAGAATAGGATGGTAGTATAGTCGTAGAATGATTCAAAATCTCATATTTCCCATTTTTTTTTTATTTTCTTAACTATTTTTCTTTAGTTGATTCTTTAGTTCTTTAGTTAAAGTTAATAACTAAGTAATTACTCTTATCTAGCTATTTGGTCATATCATTTGAATTGGAACTTTTGAATATTTCCAATATCTGAGAAAAGTCAGAATAATGAAAAATCAAAATAGTTGAGTTTTTCATATCTTTTTTTGTTGATTTTTTTATTGTTCCTTTCGAAAGCGATAAGAATTGATGAATCGGAAACAATTAAATTATAAGAAAAAAAATGAAAATTTGTTTTTTTTATGGAACATACATATAAATATGCATGGATAATACCCTTTCTTCCATTTCCAGTTACTATGTTAATAGGCTTTGGACTTCTGCTTATTCCGACAGCAACAAAAAATATTCGTCGTATGTGGGCTTTTCCGAGTGTTTTGATGCTAAGTATAGCTATGGCATTTTCGGCCAATCTATCCATTCAGCAAATAAATGGAAATCTTATCTATCAATATCTATGGTCTTGGACCGTCAATAATGATTTTTCTTTAGAGTTCGGACACTTGATCGATCCACTTACTTCTATTATGTCAATATTAATTACTACTGTTGGAATCATGGTTCTTATTTATAGTGACAATTATATGTCTCACGATCAAGGATATTTGAGATTTTTTGCCTATATGAGTTTTTTCAATAGTTCTATGTTAGGATTAGTTACTAGTTCCAATTTGATACAAATTTATATTTTTTGGGAACTTGTAGGAATGTGTTCCTATTTATTAATAGGTTTTTGGTTCACACGACCGAGTGCGGCAAGTGCTTGCCAAAAAGCTTTTGTAACCAATCGTATAGGGGATTTTGGTTTATTATTAGGAATTTTAGGACTTTATTGGATAACTGGTAGTTTAGAATTTCGGGATTTGTTCGAAATAGTTAATAACTTGGTTCATCATAATGGAGTAAATTCCTTATTTGCTACTCTGTGTGCTTCTTTTTTATTCGTTGGTGCAGTTGCTAAATCCGCACAATTCCCCCTTCACATATGGTTACCTGATGCTATGGAAGGACCCACTCCCATTTCTGCTCTTATACATGCTGCTACTATGGTAGCAGCGGGAATTTTTCTTGTAGCTCGGCTTCTTCCTCTTTTCATAGTTATACCTTCCATAATGAATATCATTTCTTCAATAGGCGTAATAACAGTACTATTAGGAGCTACTTTGGCTCTTGCTCAAAGAGACATTAAAAGAAGTTTAGCTTACTCGACAATGTCTCAATTGGGTTATATTATGTTAGCTCTGGGTATAGGTTCTTATCGAGCCGCTTTATTCCATTTGATCACTCATGCCTATTCGAAAGCTTTATTGTTTTTGGGATCCGGATCAATTATTCATTCAATGGAACCCATTGTTGGATATTCACCAGATAAAAGTCAAAATATGGTTCTTATGGGCGGTTTAACAAAATATGTTCCAATTACAAGAATTACCTTTTTATTAGGTACACTCTCCCTTTGTGGTATTCCGCCTCTTGCTTGTTTTTGGTCCAAAGATGAAATTCTTAATGATAGTTGGTTGTATTCACCAACTTTCGCAATAATAGCTTCCTTTACAGCGGGATTAACCGCATTTTATATGTTTCGGATGTATTTACTTACCTTTGATGGACATTTGCGCATTCATTTTCAAAATTACAGTAGCACTAAAAATAGTTCTTTCTATTCAATATCTTTATGGGGAAAAAAAGTGCCAAAAGCAGTCAATAGAAATTTACTTTTATCAACAATGAATAATAAGGTCTCCTTTTTTTCAAAGG